ATCTAAGAATGACGATCCTCACGATGATCATTACATGTATGATACTCAATATAGTTGGAATAATCACATTAATAGTTGTATTGACATTTATCTTGAGTCTCAAATCTTTATTGATACTTACATTGTAAGTAGTAGTGACAATTACAGTAACAGTTACATTTCTAGTTCCGTTTGTGGTGAAAGTAAGGGGTCCGATATAAGTACCAGCACAAATGGTAGCACTATACTAGAAAGTTCCAATAATCTGGATGTAACTCAAAAATACAGACATTTGTGGGTTCAATGTGAAAATTGTTATGGATTAAATTATAAGAAAATTTTAAAATCAAAAATGAATCTTTGTGAACAATGTGGATATCATTTGAAAATGAGTAGTTCAGATAGAATCGAACTTTCGATCGATCCGGATACTTGGGATGCTATGGATGAAGACATGGTTTCTTTGGATCCCATTGAATTTCATTCGGAAGAGGAACCTTATAAAGATCGTATCGATTCTTATCAACGAAAGACAGGATTAACTGAAGCCGTTCAAACAGGCATAGGTCAATTAAACGGTATTCCCATAGCACTTGGGGTTATGGATTTTCAGTTTATGGGGGGTAGTATGGGATCCGTGGTTGGGGAAAAAATAACCCGTTTGATTGAGTACGCTACTAACAAATTTCTCCCTCTTATTATAGTATGTGCTTCGGGGGGGGCGCGTATGCAAGAGGGAAGTTTGAGTTTAATGCAAATGGCTAAAATATCTTCTGCTTTATATGATTATCAATCAAATAAAAAGTTATTCTATGTACCAATTCTTACATCTCCTACTACAGGGGGGGTGACTGCTAGTTTTGGTATGTTGGGAGATATCATTATTTCCGAACCCAATGCCTATATTGCATTTGCGGGTAAAAGAGTAATTGAACAAACATTGAATAAAACAGTACCTGAAGGTTCACAGTCGGCTGAATATTTATTCCAGAAGGGCTTATTCGATCTAATCGTACCACGTAATCCTTTAAAAAGTGTTCTGAGTGAGTTATTTCAGCTCCACGCTTTCTTTCCCGTGAATCAAAATTCAATAGAGCATTAAGCTCCTTTTTTATTTGTAGCAAACAAGTAGTTAGTTTATCAGAATCCAAGTAAAATGAATATGAATGGGGTTTCTTTGTTGACATAAGATCTAAATTGTAAAAAGAATCAAAAGTTGCGAATAACTCTTTTTTATCTATACGAGTATCCTACAATATCTTTTACATATCTTTCATGTAGAAATATAGAAAATAGAAAGATGAATAAGTCCATTCTATACTCACTTAGATATATACTTAGATCTATACTAATTCAATTAAAATTAATAATTAATATAATAACAGGTACAAATAGTAAATTGAGGTATCCTTTATATGACAACTTTCGACTTTCCCTCTGTTTTGGTGCCTTTAGTAGGCTTAGTATTTCCGGCAATGGCAATGGCTTCTTTATTTCTTCATGTTCAAAAAAATAAGACTGTTTAGATCTGATGGGCCCAACTCTCATCCATTTTTTTTCAAAACTAAGACTTGTATCATAACGCAGATATCCATTTAGTGGAATAAAGTATAACATGCGGCGCTTCCGTCGAACATAAAGGAGGGGCTCTTAGGCCTGTAGAAAGATGATAAAGAAATTCTATCTATTTGAAAAATATCAGGATCGCCGGATGGCTGAACTGTAAAGTCGGTGTATCTATATGTATATCGATGGGATCATACGAAGGGTATGTTTTTATTTTAGATCTAACTAATAACTAATTTGATAAATTTCTCTTAAAGGTTCACATCAAACTAGTACTAGTTGATGAGAGTTACTTCGGAAACAAAAAGAGTAAAGTCTAGGGTATTCTCTCAATTCCAATAAAACGAAACCGGATCAAGTATGAGTTGTCGATCAGAACATATATGGATACAACCTATAACGGGGTCACGGAAAACAAGTAATTTCTGCTGGGCCATTATCCTTTTTTTAGGTTCATTAGGATTCTTATTGGTTGGAACTTCCAGTTATCTTGGGAGAAACTTGATATCTTTATTTCCGTCTCAGCAAATCCTTTTTTTTCCACAGGGAATTGTGATGTCTTTCTATGGGATCGCGGGTCTCTTTATTAGCTCCTATTTGTGGTGCACAATTTCGTGGAATGTAGGGGGTGGTTATGATCGATTTGATAGAAAAGAAGGAATGGTGTGTATTTTTCGTTGGGGATTCCCTGGAAAAAATCGTCGCATCTTCGTTCGATTCCTTATAAAGGATATTCAGTCCGTCAGAATAGAAGTTAAAGAGGGTATTTATTCTCGCCGTGTCCTTTATATGGACATCAGAGGCCAGGGGGCCATTCCCTTGACTCGTACTGATGAGAATGTTACTCCACGGGAAATCGAACAAAAAGCTGCCGAATTGGCCTATTTCTTGCGTGTACCGATTGAAGTATTTTGAGAAATGAGCTGAGAGAATGAATGCTTTCTCAGCAGGAAGGAAAAACTAAAAAATCCCCCCTTTCTATACCATAACTTAACTGAAGTTTCTTCATAACGCTCATTCTAGTCAAAGAAGACGTATACGTAACGTAACAACCACAAAACAAAACTATTTTTGTAGTCTTTTTTGTGTATGGAAATCTACACAGCTTAATTCAATAACAAAAACAAAATAAGTAACAAATCCAAAAAATGGATTCATCTTTTCTATTTTATAATATTATATCAAAGCATTTGGAAATACATAAATTTTGAATCCAATATTTGTTGGAATTGACAGTTTAGATTCTGATATATCCTATTTTTTAAAAATTTTTTATTTTTTGTAAATTGAGGTTTCTTTTTATACTTTCTTTTGTGTTCCTTAATGACCAAATTCCTTAATGACCAAACATCTTCTATTTTAATGATAACTAGTCAATTTCTGTATTGTTTTTCCACTTCTTTTTGATCAGCACAATATTTCTTATATTATTCAAAAATTTCCCTCCATTTTTTTATTCCGGGCTCTGAGTAGTCAGGGAAATTTTTGAATAATATAAGAAATTTTGATATAATGATAGAAAATAATATTCATTATCTGGAAACAATAACAATATAATATTTTTTTGTTAATTATTTGAATTCGAAGTGGATTCTTAATCTATTTCTGTATTCTTTCTACATTCAAAGACTAACTCCGAAATCACAAATAAAAAACAGTGAATAGATTCATAGGTTCGATACTTTGTAATAGAACTAACTCATGCACGAGAAAAATATTGGATCGTGTAGAATCAACTAATGAAGTCGGTTCATTAAAAATTCATAGACGAAATGAAAAATGGCAAAAAAGAAAGCATTCACTCCTCTTTTCTATCTTGCATCTATAGTATTTTTGCCCTGGTGGATTTCTCTCTCATTTAATAAAAGCCTGGAATCTTGGGTTACTTATTGGTGGAATACTAGGCAATCTGAAATTTTTTTGAATGATATCCAAGAAAAGAATATTCTAGAAAAATTCATAGAATTGGAGGAAATCCTTCTCTTGGAGGAAATGATCAAGGAATACTCGGAGACACATCTACAAAACCTTCGTATAGGAATCCACAAAGAAACGCTCCAATTAATCAAGATACACAACGAGGATCGTATCCATACGATTTTGCACTTCTCGACAAATATAATCTGTTTCGTTATTCTAAGCGGTTATTCTATTTTGGGTAATGAAGAACTTGCTATTCTTAACTCTTGGGCTCAGGAATTCCTATATAACTTAAGTGACACAATAAAAGCTTTTTCGATTCTTTTATTAACAGATTTATGTATCGGATTCCACTCGCCCCATGGTTGGGAGCTAATGATTGGCTTTATCTACAAAGATTTTGGATTTGCTCATAATGATCAAATTATATCTGGTCTTGTTTCTACTTTTCCGGTCATTCTAGATACTCTATTTAAATTTTGGATTTTTCGTTATTTAAATCGTGTTTCTCCGTCACTTGTAGTGATTTATCATTCAATGAATGATTAAAAAAGGATCTACTAATATTAATCCAACTCAATTCTAACGTTTCTTACTTTGTAGTTGTACATAAGCAAAGCATGGAAAATCATACTTACTCTTTCTATTTCTACCCATCCCAAAGATATATATTAATTAATATTATTTATTTATTTATTCCAGTAAAATTATTAAATTATTTTCCAGTAAATAGCAGAATCGCGGATAGGGAACTAGGTTAGCGACCTACCAAATTTATTGTAGACATTTTTGGGCTCAATGGTTGGACCATGCAAAATATAAAGACTTTTTCTTGGATAAAGGAACAAATTACTCGATCCATTTCCGTATCGCTCATGATATATATCATAACTCGGCCAGCCATTTCAAGTGCATATCCCATTTTTGCACAGCAGGGTTATGAAAATCCACGAGAAGCGACTGGCCGTATTGTATGTGCCAATTGCCATTTAGCTAATAAGCCCGTGGATATTGAAGTTCCACAAACGGTACTTCCGGATACTGTATTTGAAGCAGTTGTTCGAATCCCTTATGATATGCAAGTAAAACAAGTTCTTGCTAATGGTAAAAAAGGTCCTTTGAATGTAGGGGCTGTTCTTATTTTACCGGAGGGTTTTGAATTAGCTCCTGCCGATCGGATTTCCCCCGAGATGAAAGAACAGATAGGCAATCTGTCTTTTCAGATCTATCGCCCCAATAAAAAAAATATTCTTGTGATAGGTCCCGTTCCCGGTCAGAAATATAGTGAAATCACCTTTCCTATCCTTTCCCCGGACCCCGCTACTAAGAAAGAGGTTCACTTCTTAAAATATCCTATATACGTAGGCGGAAACAGGGGAAGGGGTCAGATTTATCCCGACGGGAGCAAAAGTAACAATACAGTTTATAATGCTACATCAGCAGGTATAGTAGGTAAAATAATACGAAAAGAAAAAGGGGGTTACGAAATAACCATAGCGGATGCATCGGATGGACGTCAAGTGGTTGATATTATC